ATCCATCCGAGAGAGGGCAGTCTTTAGAAAGAACAGGCTCTGACAAGACCAGGTGAGCCAAGAGGTGAAGAGTGGGAGTAAATCAGAGAACGCTTCGCCTTTTTTCTATAGAAGGAGTCAACTGAGTTCTGAACGAATTAGCTCCTTGGTAATGGCTCAATCTATAGATAGAAAGCCCTATGATGGGAAACTACCACGTTAGGTTTGGAGAGAGATGGGACCGGTTATATAATAGAGGGAGCAGATGCAAGCTTTTTAGCCGGCCAAATGACTACAGGATCATCGGTCTACTCTACCTCAATTCACCATTTCGAACCTTATACAGAAGGTTTTTCCGTACCAGCTTCTTCTACCTATACCGCAGTTGAAGCACCTAAAGGAGAATTTGGTGTCTTTCTGGTCAGTAATGGAAGCAATCGTCCCTACCGTCGTAAAATAAGAGCACCTGGCTTTGCCCATTCACAAGGACTCGATTCTATGTCCAAACATCACATGCCAGCAGATGTGGTCACCATCATAGGTACTCAAGATATTGTGTCTGGAGAGGTGGATAGATAGGACTAGTACTTTCTCGATCAGGACCCTAGCTTTCTTTATTGCGAGCCAAAAACAAAGATGGATTCCCCTTCTATCTTCAATACTAGAGATGAACGAATTCCATACGCCCGAAATTTAGATCGAAGAAATTTTTTGGTCTTGGAATTTCATGAAGGCGGAGCCAAAACGAGAACGAGTTCAGTCGAACTGCATATATAGTAAATAGAAGTGGAAGAGCCTTTCCTTTCGTTTTAAACAACTCTAAAAGGAGCTTTAATCATTTCTTGGTTATGATGCACAATGATTGAATTTTGGTGCATACAGAGCGAATCGAAGTGCGTAAGCCCCTTTAGAGTAGAGATAGGATAGAGGCGGTCCATTGAAGAAATCGAATCAAAGAATCCACAAAAAAGCGGAACAAAAGAAGCTTTTCCATCTTCGGACTCTAGGGAAGGACACAGCCCACATGTATGTGTATTTATTTATAGGCGGCTACTGAGGCTATTTTAAAAGGATAGAGTAAGAAAGCAGAAAACGGAGAAAGCCGTGGAAAAAGCAGCACCAAGGGCCGTAGGCTTGGGTGAGTCGCGTAGCGACGAATGGAACGAAGGAGAGTTTGCTTTCACTGTGGCATCGTCGGCCCCTTATGTAATTGTATATTAAAATGGCTGATGTTTATTGAAGAAGGTGGCGGCAACGAGCAGGATACCAGTCCTCCTGTCCCAGCGGAAAACGGTGTGCCTGAACCGCTGGTTAATAGATATTAGGGGAAGCCGGATTCAAAAGTACAAGTTCTATCTTCAACTACATAAGAAGATAAAGCCCAAGGGGAAAGGCGAAACCGAAAACTTCCTCAACTTAAGAAGTATCAATACGCGCTTAAAGCATTTCCAACTAGAATTGCGTAAGAAAGGAATTCATTGACTTCGAACAACAGTCAATGAGCACTAACTCTCTTCTCTTACTTTTTTTTTGGAAAGGAATGCTGCTATAAGAGGCGGAATTAGAGTTCAGTTCAAGTATAATGCAGGACAGGATTTTCGATTGCCAGACTAAGCATCGAAGACATTGGTGAGCATATCTACTCGGGAATTACCGACTTAGCCACCTTACAACAAATGTAGATCTTTTGAGCTTGAATAGTAGACTAAAGGTACAAAGCCCCCATTTTGTTATGGGGATAGGATAGTAGGTATTTGACTTCGTCGGTCTTTGACGAGAACCTTTATATGATATGCTTTGGGAGCAGGGGAGGAACTTGAGACCGAACTCCCGTTGAGCCTGCCCATCCTTGAACCATCCTCACGCCAAAAATGGAAATCTTAGAAGGCATTTTGACTCTCTATTAGTGGGCTGCCCAAACCTAAACGCTATATTGAAATTGGAAATAAGATCCAATGAGATAGAAAAATGAAGCGAAAATGGAATGTTGGTTATAATTCCATAGATATTACCTCGGAATCAAAGGTAAAGAACTCTAGTTATACCTAGAAATCTCTTATCCTTCCTTAGTTGACCCTCCTCATGAATTGAATTAGAATTACTATGAAAAGTAAGTTCTTAATGGGATTGATTACCTTCCCCGCTCCCTTACAACGAGCATGCCTGCCTCATTTCGGCATAGCTGTACACAAACTGAACAACAAACATTACGGAAGGGTACAGTCGCAGGCCCGCTTAAGGCGGATCTTCCGTGCTGAATATCAACACAATTTTCACCCAGATCTAGACCCGTCCGAGAAAGGATAGCAGGAGATAGAGCGGATCCCTTCTATCAGTAAAGCACATCGCTCGTACAAGTCAAGCTTCGCTGACGCCCCACCCGCCTTTTCTATATAGCCGCATAACCATAAAAGTTTTCTCTAATGCCATACCAAACCAAGACCTTTCCTACAAGGTAACTGCTAACAAGGGTAAGAAAGAAAGCTAGAGAGTGATGCTCCTAGCGTATGCCGGTAAGAATTCAATCTTTGGAAAAATGAAAGTCGTTGCTTTCTCTAGTAGGAAATCTAACGGGAAGCCTGATTTCGTGTGGTTTACTACTTTCACTTTAAAAGCGCTTTCTTTCTTCATCTGCCCCATCTATTTACTTAGCTGACAATCGTATAGAGCGTGATACCTTCCCTCTAAAATGGGATTTAGGGCTATTAACATAGCGCCTCGCCCTATAATAAAAGAGCTCTATGTAGAGCTTTAGCTTTTGCGCTTTACAAAGAAGGAGCTAAGGTTATGCTTCAAATCTGCTAAGAGCATGTCCTCTTCTGAAAAGGTGATGGCTGTGGTTAGCTTTGCTCCTTGCCTACAAAGCGGAGCTAGTTCAGTCGTCTTCCACTGCGCTATTTGAGTGAACGAATGCGCTGTTGACATGAGATAATGAGTTGTTTGAGCTGCTGAAGTCGGAGAAGAGGATGGAAGGGGGGGGGTAGCGGTTCGTGCTTGAGTTGAATCACTTGACTTTGGTCCTATCTTTATATTTATATAAGTAGTAGATCCCCTTAAAGGGAAATGATCTAGGTAAAAGCTATTGGCTGCTACCTGGTAGGCAACTCATCAGGAAGAGTCTCTATCACCGGTAGGCCAATCCAATTAGACGGAGGGATGGTATCAGTAGCCAAGAAGGAACTGACTTGGTCAGCTGTTTTCAGTTCTTGTGACTACGCTTAGCTTATTTGAGTCAGAAAAGGGTTCGAGATATAGATTCAGAGTAGGGCTTAAAAGCGCCTTAGTTCTCCCAGCTCGAAAGGCAGCTCATGACCTCTAAACTAAAAAAAAAGGATTGTTCGCAGATATGAATCGTCAAAAGATTCGAAGCTAGTCGGCTATAGTTTACCGATAGTGGCTGTGAAATTTAAAGAGATCCATATGAAAGGAAGAGCACTTCAGGATAGATGTTCCATATTGGAGCAGCCGCATTCCCTTGTTCACAAAGAAAAAAAGAAAGTCTAAAAAGAAAAAGAAAGAAATTGTTGTTGCCCTCTCATCTTGTGAAGCCGAGTACGTTGCAGCAGCAGCTTGTGCGTGCCAAACCAAGTGACAAGTCCGATAAAGAGTGGGAGAGAATGAACCGAAAAACCAAAAAGTTGGGCAAAGAAAATTTTTTATGGGGTGAACATGAAGAAGGTGGTCTCAAGCATCATTGGGTGTCATGGGGAAGTTTATGTCTGCCTCAGCATGAGGGGGGTATAGGGCTACGATCCTTGGAAGAGGTATGTGTATGTTTCAGATTAAAGCTCCTTTGGCTACTCCACACGAAGGATACACTGTTGACAGATTACATGAAATGCCGCTATCTGCGGGGCACACAGCTCTTCTCAATGGAGAAACATATTTAAAGCAAAGGATAAATTTAAGGATTCGGTCAGATAGATAGTGGGTAAAGGAGAGGTTCTCTTTTGGCAAGATAACTGGTCTGACCTAGGAAGTTTATCCCGGCTCTTGCAGGAGGATTTATGGAATTCGTCTATCCGACTTCCTGACCATTTCAAATAAATTCTCTATCAAATTCCGATCAGAATACAGGATTGCAATGACAGGTTGGTTTGGATACATACAATGGGGACTTCAAAACCTCTACAGCTTTGAGGGTTGCACATCAAGCTAGACCTCAAAGCATTCCATTTGACAGACTTTGGCCCCGAAACCGGCTGCTACTCCTACCTTCCGGCATTGCAAGCAAATAGAGAGCCCCCGCCCGTTTGAGACGTTGCGAGCCGGAAAGTGTACCGGCTGTTTGAGTCGCGAAAGGGCCGCTTGCTTAAATTAGATTATTTATTTTCCTCTATAAAAAATAGAAAAATCATTTTAGGAAGAGGAAGAACTTATTTTCTTAGTTTAGTCAAGAACAAAGGCCTCCTCTTAATTTATATAAAGGCCGCTCTTCCCTAAGTGAGCGAATTGCATGTAGAGATCCGTAAGGGCTTATAGTTTAATTGGTTGAAACGTACCGCTCATAACGGTAATATTGTAGGTTCGAGCCCTACTAAGCCTACCACCCCCCTCTCTTCACCTGATACAAGGCAGTCGAAGTACCCGCTGCCCTTTCGATCTAGTCCCACCAAGGAGAAGTTGAGCTGAATTGGCATCCGCCTGAGATGGGTTCTTTTAAGATTCATGTTGATGCGGTTCTCTAACCAGGTTATCACAAAGAAAACATTAGAGTGGTGGGTATAGATCTGACTGGGCTACTCATAACTGGAATAGGGTCTATTTACGCCCTTTTTTCGGTGGACATGGCGGAGGCTCATGCACTTACACTTAGGAAAGGTTCTGACCTGGCTTTTTCTTTTCTCTACAGCTATCTTCTCTTTTTTATATATTCCAAGCTCAAATCCCCTTGGAAAAACCAAGGTCAATCCCTTTCGCAAGTCTCTCTTTTTTCTTTGGGGGAGCAGAGCAGTCAAAGAATGAACCAAAGAAAATGATTGTTCTAGAATGGCTATTCCTCACAATTGCTCCTTGTGATGCAGCAGAACCATGGAAATTAGGATCTCAAGATGCAGCAACACCTATGATGCAAAGAATTATAGACTTACATCACGATATCTTTTTCTTTTTGATTCTGATTTTTGTTTTCGTATCATGGATCTTGGTTCGCGCTTTATGTCACTTCCACTATAAAAAAAATCCAATCCCGCTTTGGATTGTTCATGGAACTACTATCGAGATTCTGCGGACCATATTTCCTAGTATCATCCTGATGTTCATTGCTATACCATTAGATTCAATGAACGAGGTAGTAGAGTTCGCATACTGTGATCCAGGCGGAATCGAAGGACCAACATCGCCTTCCTCAGAGCATGGCTCTTTCTCTTCCTCAAGCGAAGAATCCTTGGGAACCTTTCGGGCCCAGATAGCAGGTCCGAATGAAGCTGAAATCTTTCATCGCATTCAATCGCTTGAAAGAAAATCTTTTTACTCTCTCCCACCTCAAAATGAATTAGGGGAGTACGCGGAAATTGTGCGCCAGCACTTCAATCAAGCTATAAATAGAAATCATTATCGATCAATATTTGATCAAGAATATTTCGAGCTGACAGTCTTGGAACGAAAAGGTCTTTTGCAAGACCACCTTCATAATTTCATGCTTGGAGAGCCAAATCTGGCTCGGATTATGGAGTTGTCTCCCTTTACAAACATACGGGAAGAAGCTTACGACTTTATCGAGAAGCAGGTTTCGCCTGTTAGTTCCCTCAGATATTCTTTTCAACGGGATATCATGGATGGAACTTTGAATTCCTTAATTAATTCTCTCACCCAAAATGGGAGAAATGCCGAAATTTATCAATCGTTCTACTTCCATTTTATAGATTTGGAGTTTAGGCGGAGAAATGGTTTGCCGCTCCCCTAGGGAGTGAGGAAAAGAGGATCAAAATGTCCCATCAATATCGTGAGCCTTCCCCCCCCCTCACTCCCCCTTTTTCAAGAAATAAGCCCCGCTTCCCTAAGGGGACCCCTCTCTGATAAGGAAGGAAAGGAAAGAATCTCCATTTTATGACAAATCCGATTTTAGTAATAGTGCCTAAATTTTCACCTATAATCTTTCGGGTACTAGGTACTTTTAGTGCCATTTTCTTCAGTCGTTTTCTAAGCTCAGAAGGAACCACTATAATGCCACCAAGCAACATATTAGTATTGGTAATACTAGTATTAAGCTTAATCTTTTTTTTTTTCGGCTTTTGTTTTGTTATATGTTTTTATCTGCTTTCTTTTTAGCTTTTTAAAAAGGTCTTGTATAAGTCTCTATCTTAGTGGCTGTCTATCCACTATTTTATGTGTATATGCTTCTGGTGGGGAAATCGCCCCGTCGTCTGAAACGGAAACGGGTGCCTCTGGCTCCGGATCAGGTGAGGGCGCTGGACGGGTCAGGGAAGCTGGTATGTATTCTAAGTTGAAAGGGGGTCTATTCGTGTCTTCCTAGCCCAACAAAGGGCTACTTCAAGAAGAAGAATAGGATTCTCGTCTCGCCTCTCGCCAGTTAACTTACTCGGGTGCTTAGTCGACTTTGGCTTGCTGTACCATCTAATGATGGACCACTATGATCATAGAAGGATAAAAGAAAGGAGTAGGAAAAACCAAAATCGATATGAACGGAAGATGCCTCTAGAACTTATTTTTCTTGGTCAGGAGAGGTTCGATGCAATTGAGTCGCTTCTTAGTATGATAAAAGCGGGAGAGGGAAGAACCACAAACTTACGACACAAAACTATACGGAGACCTTGCGAATGACCTAGAATAGAATCAGCGATGTAAACGATTGAGGGTAAATTCTTCTTCTTGGAGTGAGTTTAGTTCCTCGTGTCGGTCTCTCATGAGGATGTCACAGCAGTTTCTTCTTGAGTTGACTTGGCTGTCTCCTATTCGATTGTTGGAAATTTTAGAAGCCTTTCCTTTTTCGGTCGCATTAAGGGTAAACGCTTTTCTTATTGCCTGATATGAGGACTAAGTTGAAAGGCAGTGAGCGTGGATGTCGCAATTTAATCAAGAGTTAAGGATACCCAAGAGCACAGAATAGGAGATGGGGCATAGCGGAGATGCAGGCTCGATTCATTTCTTTACAAGATTCCGATAAAGAAAGAAGATCTTTCCTATGAAAAGAGTCCGATTCCATATTAACCAACCTTGATACTAAGGCACAAGCTTTTTTATGCACTAAGGGTAGACTCCGTTCAGTTGGAGCGAGGGGTTATGGACGTAGTGAAGGGTGGTAGTAGATCACCAGTCTAAGACTTTAAGCCTTAGTGCCTTTATCCAGGTATCCCTCCTTTTTTTAGGGTAAGAGCATAGTTTACTTTTCGAAAGGCTTCCAGGAGCGATAGCAATAGCAATACAATACCGAGGTTCACACTTTTTTTTTAGTTTAGAGAGGGTCTATGTTATAACTCCAGCTGTATTAGAAGTTGCAGTGAATGTAGCTTCAAGCATTCCATCTGAAGTCAATGAAATAGTAGTTGATTAAGTAGTCAATGAAAGTACTGAAATATAAGAAAACTACTGAAAATTCTATCTTGATAGTTACTGGACCTTATGAAGCAATCGAATCTTTAAGACCGATCTCCTCCTAACACTACCCAGTGGAGTGCTTCTCTGTCTGTGCCCTTTCCACGCTTACTACTTTACCTACCCCTATTATTGTCTTTAACCGATGGGCTTTTACTTATGAACTTGAGTAAGCTATTTTAAGTTATTGAAGGAGATGGCAAAGCGCTGGAAAAATAAGCTCTTCTTCCTATTGAAGACTCGGAACGAAGGCCTTATTAAATGAATCTGTCATGGACTTAGACTTGGCAGAGTCCGATCTGGTTCTCGACGACGAGCCGGAAATCACTTTCTCGGACGCTACTCAGCAATGCAGAAAAAAAAGAGAGCCTTTTTCCTTTCTTTCTGGTGATCTAGCAGGCGAGAGGAAGAAATCATGCCCCGAATCCGCCGTAAAGGCAAGATCCTACCCCTAAAACCCTCAGGAAGATCGGCCTCACACAGGCCTTTTCATTTAATAAGGTCTTATAAAAAGCAAGAAAGCGAGACAGAAATTTCATGATGAAAGGCTTTCCTCAAGGAGAAAAACGTACTCTATCTTGACCTGGACTTATATAGATTATATATCCAAATCCAAGGCTTTATGACGAAAGTCGTCTGTTACGTTATCAACGTCCCTACCTCTGAAAGCTGAAGAAAGGCGCGCAACCAGAGTTCCCCTTCCTTAGCGGGTTAAAGAGGTGCTACCTAGCCCACACCTACTTAGAAATGAACCCTGTCGGTCGACTACGGCTGTGATTCCCTTCGGCTTGGACTCCGCTTTGACATCCGAAAGCACCAACCTACTTTCGAAACAAAAAGAGGGTAGTTGGAGTCTCACCACAGTCGGAACAATAAGAATGTAGAATACGGGTATTTGAGTGACTAAGGTGGTCTAGAGAATAGGGCTCAATTGCATAAGCGTAAGGGTTCCGGGCATAGTGCCTTATGGCAGGGCGCAGGTCGCTCATCTTTCATCTCCGACATAGGTCGATCTCCTACCTCATTCATCCTTAGCTTCGTCCCTTTCATCACCCAAGGCTGACAACAAATAAATGCCCGGCTCGCTTGATTGAACTTCCCTTTCTTGGAAGCGGTTCTTTTTTTTAATAAGTTGTTTTTCAACTGTACTGACTTAGACCACAATGAGTCTATGGCTTTAAGCCTATATCTACTCCTCTGCAGATACCGGCTGCTATCAGAGGTAGAAAGACGGAAAGACTTTAAGGCGGGGGAGCGGATGATAAGAACTTCCCCTGAAAATGAGCAGGGACTTGCAACTGCAACATCCGTAGCTTCTAAAATAAAGCCTTTCACTTATAGGGAAGGTTTGCATCATTCCTTTCTTGCTAGCACAGGAAAGAGAACTCATTTTATGCCGGCTTCCTTTCCTTGTGAATATGGCTACTTTACTAGGCTATTCTTCGCATCGAAGAAAGGTTGGACGTTGTATAAAAAAGGGTACTCTCACTCTCTCTGGGCCTTCTCTCTTGCAAGTGAACTAATAGGCTTCCGGTCTTATTTAGTTTTAGTAAAGCTTTGCTCGAATGCCTTGTTCTCGCACTTACTAAACTAAATAGGGCACAAGAAGTTGCTGCTCTCGAAGAAGGGAATAAGCGCTCCTTGAACGGATAGGAAGCAGGCGCTATGTGAATTGCCCAGGGCAACCCAGAAGACTTTCAGCCCTTGGCATAGAAACTGTGAAAAATGCTGGAGGACGTTCTTAGAGTGATCGTAGACGGTCCTTATTAGATTCTTATTCAAATCAAAGGGCTGGCATATCAGTAAGCGGTTCTAGTGCTTGAGTACTCGTATCCGTCACTGTGAAATTAACCGGTGTGATTGAATCCGTAACCGATGCACTGCCATTAGTGCTTTTTATTGCCTTAGTCTTTCTCGATGGGATGAATACTAAGGCGAAGGCTAAGGCAAGCTCTAACAACCATGGGGGAGGTTGAATCAAATCAAATAGTAGTCGAAGCTGTCATCGAATAAAAGCTGTTGGAGGTGCGAAGCGGCCCCCGCTCTTTGAAAGAAGGAACTGTTTTCAGGTTTTCGGGAATTGAAAACGCATCCCTTGCCCTTGACCACCCACTAAGACAAGCTCAGCTCAACCAGAAGGAGTTGTGAAAGAAAAAGCGGCCTCTAACAATTTCTTTTTTATTGACATCTTTAGAAGAAGATTCCCCGACAATGCTAGGAGTTTTTGCTTGAGAAGAGGCTGCCCTTTCTTAAACTAAATAAAGTGGAGAGGTAGCATCATGATATCATGTTTACGATTTCCTCCTTGGGGATTTAGGCCTTCGAAGATGAAATTGACTCTTTCTAATGGCAAAAGTCTCAAAGGAAGAACTGATTGACCTATTAGGCTATGTCCTTTCTCTTTAGTTGATGGGAAAAAAAGCCGGGCGAGTTAGGTTGAATTTCTCCTTGAGATTGGACGCAAGAAGGAATAGAACTCCGAAGGTAGCGAAAGAATATATTAGTGCGGAGCTTTACCTTTTTGACTCCGGGCAAAAAAATCGAATCACCACATCCTCATACGAGAACTTCGCCACCTCTCTGGCCATGCCTCACCGCCCTTGCTTCGACCCATTAGTCTCAGCAGTATTCGGTAGCGGGGAGTGAAGTAGGTCATCACTATCAGTAGTCACGCAAAAAGTAGCAACGCCCTTTGGCGAAGGGTCTTCCAAGCCCTGAGATCGCTGAGTGCCGTTCATTAATAGCAGTTATACACTGACTAGAGCAGCGAGGAGCTACAAAAGAGCTCACTTTCTCCTCTAAGGGTTTAGTGACATCTCACTCAAGAAGGTTTGTCAGGAAGAGCTAACCATCTAACTTAAGAGTTGCATAGAAGGATAGGGCTGATCTCAAGATAGAGCGAATAAAGGTTCTTAGAGGCGCTCAACTACGGGGCGTTTTCTTTCTGATATGGCCAGCTCGACAATCCCAGAACCGCACAAATAATAGCAACCAAAGCTAGGAGTGATTCCTCAAATCGAGCTAGCTAGATAGAAGTAGTTCTTCAAGAGAAGGTGCTTGACTTCAACACTTCTAAGCGCTGAGCTCCACTACAAAGGAGAGAGTTCCTTTGAAATAGGTTCCACTTGGGATGTTAGATAGGTGCCTTATTTGATCTAGTAAGGGGAGCTCGAGCTAGAATAGCTTTCCCAAGCACTCTGCCCCCCCCACAAGGCGGATGGGGCACCTTTTGCCTTCCTTAAGTCCAGGATACGAAAAGAATTTCTCCCCACTAAAAAGAGCGCGGATTGCCTATGTGAATATAGATACATGTCGATAGTGTCGAGAAGGCAGGTTAAGTCAAGTGTCAAGTCAGGGTAGTGCATTAAGGAGATGCAAAATCAATGGGTGCTGGAGCTGCTACTATCGCATCAGCTGGAGCGGCATTAGGCATTGGAAAGGTGCTTAGTTCCGAGAGCGAATTTAGGCTTTCAGAGCGGGAGAGGGAAAGCAAGATGATCGACCGGCTACCTTCTCATCGCGGGATAAGGACTGGGGCGTTAACTAAGTACTAAAGCTGCAGGAGCGGCTGCCTTCGTTGATTCCCCACGAAGGAATCGGAATATCGCTACTTCCCCTTCTTTACTTGCTTTACTCAAAAAGGCCTAAGCGGTGAAGAAAGAAGGTAATCTTTCCTCCTTCAGCATCCATCATCAATAGGGGCGCTTTCTACTAGGATAGGTTAAACTACCAGCTTCTGTCTATAGTCCCGTCCGCGCTTTGACTTGGATAGGGCCTATTTGAAACCATTCCTTTCTTCTTCCCGGACTGGGATGGCTATAGATGCAGGATCGGTGTAATTGAGTCGAAGGCTAAGTCTAAGTCGCTTTCTCTCCTATCTTATCCCATCAATCCGTAGTCGAGCCGTCACCTCGATCATGTCGCTTATCCTTTTTCCAACCCGCTCGACTTAAAGAGGTATGAAATAGATAGGCCCTTAGGAATCTCTTTGGCTTTTTCCTCTCTGCGCTGCTTGGCTCCTTAAGCAGTATCGACTCCCTTGCTTTGTCGCCGGCTAGCTTTCTCCTCTAGGTTAGCTATTAGATTATAGTAAGATAGAATAGATAAGATGGCGGGAATTTTTCTCTTCAATATCTCCCGCAAAGAAAGCGAATAGAACTCTTGAAGGCACCTCTCACAAGCATTATTTCATTTAATAAAGTAGGGCCCTACAGAGTAGAATATAGTAATCAATATAGGTACTCAGAGGATGGGCCGATTGCATTCACTCAATCCAATGCAGATAGAGATCAAGCCACCCTAGAGAGGGGTCAGACACTAGATCAGACTGGAGATCTCCCTACTTTCATCATAAGCAACGTAGGAGTCTTTTTCCACTGAAGACCATCTCCTTGCAAGGAAGATTAGAGCGGACATCTTCAATTAGAAAGATTAATAAAGAGGATAACTTTAACATAAAAAATATGCCTCACTTTCCTGAAAGCAGGAAGAACCCAATCCAACGCTCTCTCTCTGCTAGGCTAGGCTGACTTTCATGATTCCCTTTTCTTTCTTCTCGGAAAAAGATATCAGATTAAGAAAGAGCTTCCGAGAAAGCATTCCTCCTTGCAGCTACAGCCGTATCCTATTCGTTAACTGGATCTCCTACCTCCACTTTAGGGAAGGTTGGTTAGTTCTATCGAACGAGGGTTAGGTTATCAAAGTTTGAACAAACAAAGGATGTGTAACAGAACCTGAAAGTCCTTTCGTCGACCTTATATATATAAATACTAAGAAAAGCCTGCAGCAATCCAAACCTCAAGGCTAAGAGCTTATTCGAGAACAGCTTACTCTGATTTAATTGCTAAGATCACAGCTCCTACTCCTATTCATTCTCAAGCACTTGCAGCGGAAACTAATAGTTGACCAACCGCGGATACGCAAACAAGAACCATGGCATGAGATGCATTTTCCTTAAACTAAAGCAA